AACCTTAACAAAGACGTTCACAAGATGTTCTATTTTTCCATGGAAATCGATTCGTTCAAGAAAACCTCCAGAAGATGTTGATCGTAAATGAGAAGATTGGTTACGGAAAAAGAAGAAAGTGGATTCATATTCCCATACATGAGAATTATCTAAGAATAAGAATAACCTTAGATTTCTTTTTGAAAAAGAGTAATTGGCTTTCTTTGGCCTAATTAAAAGATTCCAATTGCAATACTCGTTCATAAAAAATCGTAAAAAATGCAAAGAAGAGGCATCTTTTAACCTATAGCGAAGAGTTTGAACCAAGATTTCCACATGCACAGAGTGGGGTATTGGTATACATACCACAAGATTTAAATGTGAAAAATTGTCCTCTAAAAAGGGGAATATTGAATGAATGGATCGTAAATTCTCAGAATTTACTATCTTTTTCTCTTCTAGACAAGATCCATTTTTTTTTTATTTGACTGATCTTCTAGACAAGATATTAATCGTATAGAAAATGGAATTTCCAGAATCAAAGCAAACCCCTCTGATAGAATTTGAGAATAAAATTTCTTGTTGCGCGCCAAAAAGGGGTTTTTGGCCGAATCATTAGTAAAAAAAAGAAAATGATTCTGTTGATACATTCGGGTAATTAACCGTTTCACGATCAGTAAACTGGATTTATTTCCATAACCCCGATTTTCCGACAACATAGATCTACTGAAACCATGATCATGAGCAAATGTATAAATATACACCTGAAAGCTAAGTGGATATAGGAAATCTTGTTCTTGAGATCTCTCTAGCTGTAAATATCTTTGGATTTCCACCACTTGAACTTCGACTTCAATCAAAAGTGGAAGTTTTTTAGGGTTATCAAATGATACATAGTGCGATACAGTCAAAACAAAGTATTCGAGTAAGAATCGATACCTCGAAGACAGGTAAACTTATCAACAGATTTTCCACTCTCTCTTTCTCTTTTTCCATTGAATTTTTCTATGTTATAGAAAAAGAAGATGGTTAGAAATCTTTTATTTTTTAAACCCAATCGCCCTTTTGATTTCGGAAAAATTATCTTTATCAATATACTATTTCTTTTAGACACACAGCGCTATTCCATAATAGAAAATGCCAATAGTTAGGATTCATTATAAAAATATAGAATCCCCTCGTCCAGGGGGAAGCCCTTCCCATATCAGGCACTAATCCTTTTTTAACGTCTAATTAGATTGGGAAATTATTCAAATTAAGAACAGAAGTTGGTTGCTTTTTTCTTTCTGATAATTAATTTCAAATTGAAGCCATAAGGCCCCTATCCATTTATTCATTCGACCTAACCTGTGATACGACATGCTATTTTTTCTATTTATTCCCTTTCAGGGATCAGTCGCGGTCTTCTAAACCACACCAATGGTATGGACAAATTTCTTACTTCATCAAAATGTGTAAAAGATTCTAGTCGCACTTAAAAGCCGAGTACTCTACCGTTGAGTTAGTAACCCAAAAATATAGACTAAACAAAATTTAAGCAAAACAAAAAAGAGATATAGATACAATTAAAATAAATGAAATTCAATTTAAACAAAGAGAAAGGAGATTCTACCAACTAATCAAATGATTGCACGAAAAAAATGGATTTTCTTTTTTGGATTCGAAACATCAAAATGAATTAATTCGATGAGAATACAAGAAATTATCAGATAAAAGAAAAAATATACATAATTGAAAAAATTGATAAAGGTAGGGGGCGAAAATAAATAGACCCAGTTCCCTTATCACGATGAATTATATTTGTTCGATACACTGTTGTCAATATAAATGCCGAGAAAAGAATACAGCGGAGGGGGGGTAAATAAAAAAATCATAGAAAAATGAAACAAAGTTATATAGAAGTTGGTACCCCCCCTTGATATTTCTTTAATTGAATTTCATTTGATTACACGAAAGTTCATTAAAAACTTCTGCTTTCTTTAAAAGATTCTGAACAGTTCCTGTAGGTTGAGCTCCTTTCTCAAGGAAATAGAGAATAAGAGGAACATTTAAATAAGTTTGATTCTTCATTGGATCATAAAAGCCCACTTTTCTAAGATCTTTTCCCTCTCTTGGGGATCGAACATCAATTGCAACGATTCGATAAAAGGCTCATTGGGATAGATGTAGATGAACAATACCCCCCCTAGAACCGTATAGGAAGGTTTCTCCTCGTACGGCTCGAGAAAAATGATTTGATGCTAGGTTTTGCCTATGTATACAATTCTAATGACTTAAAGGCAAAATGGGCCTATAAAATCAATTAGATTACGATTTCATACTTTTTTCCTGAAAATCAAAAGAAACCATCCGTACTCATAACTCAAGTTGTATAACTCTCAAATCGCGCAAAGTAAGAATATTTAGGAAATTTCATTTATTGAGTGGTCTTTACCCCCCCCCCTTTTATTTATCTCATTTAAAATTCTATTTGAATTCTTTAGTCGGATCCGGTTATTCAGATTATCAATCAAATTCAAAAAGGGTGCTTCCTTGTTTTTAGATCCTTTATCCTTATTTTGAATCATTGGGTTTAGACATTACTTCGGTGCTTCTTAATCCCTTCAAAATGGCAGCAACATACCCCTTTTTGATTTCTTTCTATCAAAGAATCCGATGGCCTGTTGATTCCCGCGTGATACACTTTGAATAAATTGAAAGGGTTTGATCAATTTCAACAAGTTTTGTTTTTGAATTGTGAATTAGAAACTTGCTCAAATTGGATCCTTTCGATTTCTATAATTCTATAAATGGAAGATATATTTACGAAGTTGTTCCAATGGATTGATTGGCATTTAACCTTAGATTCTTACCCCCAAGAAATGAATTAATCCTTTCTACTCGAGCTCCGTCGTGGACTATTTTGAACCCAACAAAAACGAAGGATTCAAGTGTAAGAGAACAAACAATGTCGAGCCAAGAGCACCCTCATTTCTAGATAAATCGAAAATGGTGAATGGAAAAATCCACAATAGATTCTGTCCTTCAAGTCGCACGTTGCTTTCTACCACATCGTTTCAAACGAAGTTTTACCATAATATTCCTCGAATTTGGAACCGGTATGAAATTGATTCAATCATGGAATCATGAATAGTCATTGCTTCGGTTGTCCATAGACATTGTAATCTAGACCTTTTCTTCCATATATGATATGTGAAACTTTTTTTCTGAAAAAGTCTTAGCAACACAGCATCTTTAACATCCATTAAGAATATATAGGTAATAGAATGAAATACGGAAACAATTCACTTGTTGAATCCGCATCTTCAAGTAACTCAATAGGATTGATAAAACAACTTCCTACTTTATTTTTATTGAGATTGGGTGCAAAATAAAAATTGAGTACAAAAGAGTTTGATTCTACTTACAAGGAATCATTCAAAATATTTTTGAAATAAAAACGATTTCTAATCGAAATCAAAAAAGTTTCCGATTTGGACATAATTATTTCATTTGATTTAATTTGACAAAAATTGGATAATGATGATAAGGATCACCTTTGATCTTATAGAAGGACAGGTCTTTCTTTTTTACTTGACTCTTTCTTTTTTAATTTAAAATAGATAAAGAGACCAAAGAAAAGGAGAAAGAAATCAATCTTTTTTCATAAGATGTATAAAAAAATTCAGAAGGGAGGGATTTTCCTCGCTATCAGATAGGCTGAGGGGTTATCACTGTTATATATATTCTATATAATATAGAATAGAGAATTGAAATAATTTCAATTTCAATAATTTAAGGGATCACAAAAGGTTTTCACAAAAAACAAAAAATTCTTGTCATTGAAATAGAATGATAGAAGACATATAAGCGAAACATTTCCTCTTTTTAAACGATTCAATAATAAAATAATATATATTATATAATATATTTTATTTAACATGGGATTGAGTAATATTTCAATAATCACTTCTTGTCATAAAGAAAATAATGTTTCTAAAAAAATAATGGATCTACGCTGGGACGGAAGGATTCGAACCTCCGAATAGCGGGACCAAAACCCGTTGCCTTACCCCTTGGCTACGCCCCATTTTAATTTAAAATCTACACCAAGAAAAATAATATTGGTATTAATTTTTTGTCAACTCCAGCCCAAAATCTCTATATGTATAGAATATATTGGTATTCGCATATGCATATATTACATATATTATATTATTATATATAGATCTATCTATATAGATATTTCTATATCTATAGAATTCAACAAAATTTATTGATCATTACATAGAATTCAATTAAGATATTGTATGAAAGTATCATTTCTTCTATTCTCCTTTGAGAATTGGAGGGTTTTTGATTGAGTGGGTACAAAGAAAAAGAAGGATTTTTTGTCTACCTTACTTACTTTCTTTTTACTTCTATCAAATATCAAAAACTCAATTAAAATGCAATTATCTCCAGGAACAAAACGTCTGTTATGCTTAATATCGTTAGTTTGATCTGTATCTGTATGAATTCTTCCCCTTATTCGAGTAGTTTTTTCTTCGGCAAATTGCCCGAAGCATATGCTTTTTTGAATCCAATCGTAGATGTTATGCCAGTCATACCTGTGCTTTTTTTTCTCTTAGCTTTTGTTTGGCAAGCTGCTGTAAGCTTTCGATAAGACCCTTAATTTAATTAGATCCTAGAAAATGGATAATTTCGTCAAGAAAAAATTCTAAAAATCTCAAAAATAAAATAAGATAGGTTTTAAAGTATGAACCCTCGATTCGCACATTGAAATTCTTGGATAGTCACCATAAATCCGGATTACGCCCATTTCCTCTTTTTTGACCCGTTTCCAGTGAAAGACCCTAATAAGGTTAGGGTCTCGCACAAAATGAATTTGTATATAAACGACGATCTTTTTTAATGAAAAAATCAAAATGAATTGTCGTTTATATACAAATTCATTTTGATTTCTAGAAAAAACCTCATTTCACGGTGTCAAAATCAAACAAAATAGGATATGTGTTAGAAAAACGGAAGATCTATTCTCT